TCGTTCCATGGAGACAAACCCCTCCGGCGTAAACGTTCCGTCATTATAGACTGAACTCGCTGTGAACCCTTTCGATTATTAGTAGCGGGTGGTGAAGTAGCCCTCTTTCTTTACAAAAGAAAAAGTGGATACATGCCCCCCCTTTACTTGATATTCTTTTAGGAAAGCGCTAACGCCCTTTACTACCTTTACTAAAAGAATAGAAGGTAAGGCAGTCAACCCCTAAATAAGTCAATTTACATTCCTTGGTGGGAATGAAAAGCCAGTACCCCTATCACAACAAGGCAAGTTCAGTTGACAGACCACTTTTTCCGGGAGAGGAATCGAGAAGATACTTCACATCTTATTTTGTAAGGGAAGGGGAGGAATCAATCGTTTTTTGTAGAAAAAAAGCTTATGCACGTAGCTCGCTGGAAGCTAAGAGTCTTATAGCCCAAAAACGGGAAGAGCGGTTTTAGTAGTTCCTTAATACCTTTTAACTAATCTATTTATAGTAAAGCAACTTTCACCTGGCTAACACACAAAAAAGCACCAGCCGGCCAGGAATGATGACCAGGGTAGATTTCCTCATAGAACCAGAACAATAGACTGATTGACTGTGGTCAGGTCAGAGCCCTCTGTTGTCTGTTGGAGGAGATTTATTGCACTTTATACCGTACCTTACTTAGTCTTCCGCTGGACCTGGATTCTCTAAAGTTTAAATAGAAGTACCCCTCGGGGGAGGATTGAATAAGGAATTGACTTCTCTAAAAAGGAGAGAAAACTATTTCATCTGTATCTGGCACTTCTTTACTTGGCTTATCTAGTAGACTGTTTTTAGCTTTCACGTGTCGAAAGGGAGAAAACCTTTAGCTTTAGCAAGTACTACTACTCCCATGTTTTCGCATAGTATAACCGATGATATGATGTTCTTTTCGCTCTTGGAGTAAAAAAAGTATGTTTGAAAGGTGCGTAGCTGTGAAGTCAAGAGATTCCGGAATCTCTCTTTCCTGTGCTATCAAGAATAAGGAATAGCCAGCAAGGTATTCTTCCTTATTCTATTATACGCGCGTGCAAGAGATTCTGTTTAGTGTAAGGTCCAAGGCGAAAGTCATAAAAGAAATCGAACTCCCAGTATCATTCCCGGCTAACCGTGAATAGAGTGAAGGGTAGGCCAAGAGCTTTTTAGAAGGGGTCTTTATTCAACAATATTACCCCGGCTGACCTATATCCTATTCCTCTTCTAGCAGGCGGATTCTCTTTTATATCGATTCATAATAAGTAAGTAAGGCAAAGAGAGCTCAATGTAGGAATCGTGGAAAAATGGTGTGGGTCCGGATCTCCTGCGGGAATGATTTGGAAGATCCAAAACAAAAAAGAGTGGTATTTGCTAGAAACAACATAATGGAGGCAGTCAATCAATATGGATTGATCCTAAATCTGATTCAAATCCAATATAGTACCTATGGGTACATAAGAAATGTATTGACTCAATTCTTTTTAATGAATAGATCCGATCGCAACTTCGAATATGGAATTCAAAGGGATCCAATAGGAAATGGAAATGATACTCTGAATCATAGAACTATAATGAAATATACGATCAACCAACATTTATCGAATTTGAAACAGAGTCAGAAGAAATGGTTCGATCCTCTTCTTTTTCTTTCTCGAACCGAGAGATCCATGAATTGGGATCCTAATGCATATAGATACAAATGGTCTAATGGGAGCAAGAATTTCCAGGAACATTTCATTTCTGAGCAGAAGAACCGTTTTCTTTTTCAAGTAGTGTTCTATCGATTACGTATTAATCAATATTCGATGGATTGGTCTGAGGTTATCGACAAAAAAGATTTGTCTAAGTCACTTCCTTTCTTTTTGTCCAAGTTTCTTCTCTTTTTGTCTAACTCACTTTCTTTCGTAAAAGCCAACCCTGAAAAGAAGAACTTTATGCCCCCTTTGTACACTTAGTTTAGGCAACTTCTTTAAACGTGCCAAGTTGAAAAGCCAGGTAGAAACCCCACTCTACCCCCGCCGGATCCAGGAAATAGAAAAGAAAGACAAGAAAAAAGCCCACCTCCGCATTCTCATGGCTGACTAGACCCGATCAACTCGGAAAAGGAGTGAAACTGTCTTTTCTTCGAATGGCAATGCATCCGATTGTTTGCTAATAGACGACAACTTCTTCTTTGGATCAACCTTATTTATATATTCTATTATTACACCGACCCGCTCTTTAGAACGAAATGAATGTTGGCATAGAGGCCATCTATGCGCAAGCCCCATTACGAAATGATACATCCGATACCGAGTCTCCTTTTAGAGTAGCAGCCGGAGTGAGGCATCCGTGCCTAAACCATATTTTTTCTTCCATGACATTAGCATGGCTTATTCTCTTTTCTCGAATGGTGTATATTAGCCCTTCCTCAACCATCCGATCTCTAGGGAGGCCAACTATCCAATTCTTCCTTTCTTTTATAGAGAAAATCCGGAATGTTTTAACCTGGATTGGTGAAGCAGCCTTCTTCAATCTTCAATGAATCAAAGCGGGACTCCGTAGGCCCCTTCTATAAGCATTCAATGGGAGGGGGAAGGGAATTCTTGTAACGATAGCTATGAACATTAAGACTCTAAGGGAAGGCCTTTCATGACAAAGAGAGAGTTTGACCGCTCGCATGTACAGTGTTCCTTACCCCAAGAAAAATAGCGCTAGTTAAAAGTTAGCCCGAGACCGTATGAAGAGGCGTTGGAAGTCAAATGAGAAAGCAGTTTGATTGAGGAACTGAGCAAGTAATCCAGTGATAGTCTATCTCTTTGAAAGCCAACCCTGTTATCACGCTTTTCAAGTAAGGACCGATTGATTGCCCGAGATGTGATGCTCACTAATCGATCATGCAAATCTTTTCTTTACGGAAAAAACCTGAAAGCTTTCTGTTCAAGCGGAGTATGTAAATACACTCGATTGAGAGGAAAGTCAGACCATCCATTCATATCCCTTGTTGAATCCTTGTTTAGCCCTTATTACAGTCAGCCAGAAGCGTGGAAGCCCCTGATTCAAGTGGCAATACTTTCAAACTACGCATCCACTCACACTAGGATCGTCAAACCGAAGAAAACCGTCTCTTTCTATTTATTTGAAAAGATCACTCCGATTACATTAGAAGCTAGTGCTGAATTTACATAGAGGCAAAGGACTCTTTGAAAAAGAGATTGAAAGACTTCGAATAGAACGACTCAAGGCCATCTAGCAACTGCTCGCCAATCAACCGATCAAGCCAAGCTCTGTAGTCTAATGAAAAGATCCATCGGTCACTTCGAAAGGACCTGCCCAGTCATGAACCGGCCTAAGCAACCGCTGATTGATATAATGGAAAAGTTAGAATATCCTTTGCTTGCCACCTCATTCCAAATTCTGCCCTAGTCGGCCTTTAAGAGGTGGACAAGGCGGATCCTTAGACGATGGAGGGGAGGCTATCCTAGCTTCAAAGCAGTCTATATCCAAGGTACCAGTTTGGATCTAGTTGCGCTTTCTATAGCAGCAAAGAGTTCACATCCGGTCAGTCTTTTCGAAAACTTTGACTGTTAGGAGGATATTGGGATCCCTCCACTATTTATCTTTCTCTTTCATGTTTAACCCCATGACATTCCAGACTACAGTCTTCATGAGACGGTCTTAGTGATGCTTTTGCTTTCTTTACTCGCCCTTTGGGCATTCCTCCTAGTAGCTTTGGTCGGACCACCTTCAGCAGGTGACTCAGTGGGGTGCACTGATGTTTATTATTATACTTACCTTAGCCTATTTATTTGCTTAAAAGACAAGACAGGCGAAATCCCTCTTTTATCTATGAAAGTACTTTATTTTTCCAAGACTTCTTCGGACCCTTACCCCTCATATTTTGCCAAAACCCCAAAAATCAAGCCTACTCAGAAGCAGTGGGAAGCAGAATACATGAGGCCAAGGCGCTTTTAAGCCCTCTAGTTCATAATAATTTTAACGTGTATTCGAGAGGTTTGAAGAAAAATCAAAAGCCATCATCGAAGACACTGAAGATGTCAACTTGGGTACCCATCCCATCAAGGAGAAAAAGACTAGCTGACCCACCCTACCTTATGGAAGGAATAGACCCGACCTTACCTGTCCAGCTCTACCATAGATTAGGCTCGTAGCTTCATTCCTTCGCCAGCCGCATCCGGTTACGGGCATAGACACTGAAAGAAGAAACTGAATAACTCATCTTTGATGTAGCAGGCTAAGCTGGTCTTCCCCCAATATCTGGAAGAAGAACCAGAAATCGGACTGGGTAGTTGGTCATCACCAACCGGATCGAGGAATGAAGGGAGAGGTCTCTCGAGCCCGCTATAAGTTGTCTTCGAGAACACAACAATAAGACTTAAGGCTTTCGCTCTTCGCCTAAAGCCGTAACTTCGTTGTTAAACCTTCGCTATCGCGAGAATATAGTGATCGAAGACGCTCAGCTGCTTCGCACGAAAGCCGTATTGCCCGAAGGGCATGCTGCAAGAGCGTGGGTGAGTGGTAAGCGCGCGGCAGCAGTGTGGTTCCAGGTGCCGTCGCGTCATTGAGATCCGCGGGGTGGCGGGGACTTCGACTGCTCTTCTCTTTCAGCCCTTGCTGGTGAAAGTCTTAGAATGAATGTTGGCCTAGATAGAGGAATAAAAACTAGCTCGACCGGAAGGGAGAGGATAGGCGAATAGAGATGGGCGAGACCCTTGACCTATAAGTGAAACCGTCCCCGCTAGATGATTACTGATTCTACTATACTATAACCCGTCTTTGCTTCTCTTATTCAATTTCTGACTGATATTCCAATTCTTGATATTCCTCTAACTCTAAACCTGCCTATTCTCTGGTACATTAAAAAATTGCCTTCTATTGGGGGCATCTTCCCTTGTCTTGTCTATGATAATAATAGATTTCAATTCGACCTTTACTGATTGAACTGATCTTATTGAATCGATGGGCGGAAAGGAACCTACCGATTCTGCTCCCTACTAAAGGGGCCCTAAGCCAGCGGATCTTGCCCCCTTGTCCGGGTCGATACCATCCTATCTTCTAAGTGACAGACTTGAGCATTCATTTCTAAAGTTGCTGCTCATCTATGTAAAAATGAGACTTTTCTCTCGGCCTATTTAATGCCTAAAAAAGATCTGTCTTATCTCAAGCATGTGAAAAGCCCTACCCCATCTAGCAGCAGGGTGGAGAGCGAGACTGACCATTAATTCGACTATTCTAGAGCCTATTCTAACTCCACTATAAAAGAAGGTCCTACTACTTGTGTGAAATCAGTCGCTTGAGAGCTTCGGGCTAGGTTATGGACGAGAGGCTAGGTACGATTTCCGAGCGATTCAAGGAGAGAGCGATGACAGTGACTTTCTCCTAGCTAAGAAAGGTAATCGATCCCCTTTCCCAACGGGAGAGGATGGAAAAGTTCGACCGATAGGGAGAGAAGGCGTTGGTGAGGCGACCGGAAGGCAGTTTAGTTTACTGTTAGAAAGCGAGAGTAGCTGTCTTTAGGGTGCTAGTTCCCTTTCTAACAAGCTGACCGGAATAGCGGCCCTCGCTTCTAGTCCCACTTGTAGCCTGATCGGGACTTCTTTCTCTCTTGCTTGAATGCCAACCAACTTTTCTGACTCTGGTTAGTAGCTCTATACTTTCACCCGCTTGAAATACCTTATCTTGCTGTAAGTGAATTAAGGTACTTTACTTGTCTCGTTAGAGAAAGGCAGCGAAGTAGAAAGCGAAGCTGGAGCCTTAGCTGCCTTGTCAAAGGAAAGCGAAGGTTGAGCCAAGCTACTTGTTAACTCTGGGCCCCATCCGTCCTGCCAAGAACTCGAACCGCCAACTCCGTTCACTGCCTTCTCTCCAGAACTCCAGTTTGGCTTGATTACTGGAACTCAAAAGCCCTAGCTTCTCTTACCTTCTAGAACTGTAAGGGAATTTCGGTAGTGAGGAACTGTCCCTCATGTTCCCTGCCTAATCTGAAAGACTAGCTCAGGTCAGAACTCATAGCTCAAACTCAACAGCCTAGCTTCGCTACAGAACTATGATCTACGACCACCCTCTCTCATCCGAAGCCATCGTAACATAACATATGTATCAACGATTCCAAAAAAGGACAGGAAATTGGATCCATCCCTGGAGGCATAGGCATAGACGAAGAAAGCAGAAGCATAGGGGTAGATGAAAGCAGGAGCAAAGGGGATTTCATGAGGGATGAATCTTCTGAACTGCTTGAGAGCTGGAAGATTGGGATATCCCGACTTCCAATTCTTATACCCGCTTTTAAAGGTAAGATATCGACCTTTGATGGGGGGCTCTCACAGGTCTACTCGCCAGTGTCTTCCTTCCACAAGTTCTACCTACGCTTCCCGGTTATAAGATCTCATACGGAAGAAGAGCCTCTAGGATCATTCATCATCCTCAGCAGCTTGAGCAGGCTCCTCAATGGCTTGGATAGCCCCTGAAGTAATATCCTAACGTGTACTCAAGAACACAAGAAAAGAGCTTTTAAATGGCCTTCTGTTTTTTGATCAAAAAGTAGTGTTTTCCCGTGTTTTTAGGCCATAAACTAGAGAGTTAGGTTAAAGGTAAGCCGGCTAAGAGGACTAGGAGCTTAGCTTGCTGGCGAGAAAGGGTGAGTGTTCAGTACGCTCTTTAGCCTTTAACAAGGGCTAAGCCGCTAGGAATGGCTTGCTGGCCTGTTGGGAGAGTGGAACGAAGTGATTCTCGTTAGAGAAGCACGAGTGGAACGGCTTTAGTGTCAGTAGGTGCCTAAATGAAGCGATTAAGCGTCGGGGCTTTGCTGGCTTGCTGGCTAGCTCGTGCAATCAATAAAAAAGGATTCGCGTTAGTAAGCTAGCTTTGTAAGCTAAGCAAGCCTGGTTCTCCGGGCACTACGGTAGGACGTGGATCGACCATGACGAGAATGGACTTCTCCATAATGTAATAGAAGAGTCACAGTCCAGTTCCACGGGCTTTCTCCCTTCTCGACCAGACGAAGGAGATATGAATTCCATTCAGGCGGGTAAGGGCTTGGCTTGACCCTGTGTTCTCTCCTGGTCGGGTCGGAGGCGAAAACTGGCAAAGTTCATCATTCAGTGGTGGGGTGTTCGTAGAAAAGAAGGCGTCGCCCAACGAGTGGCAGATTTTGATGGAGTCTCGCTTGGATGCTGGGGAGATCCATAGATCTGGATAGAGTCCCCGGAATAGTACGCGCGCTAGCGCGCTACGGCTTACGCAGTTGATCGGATCAGATAGCCCTTCGGGCAACCAACCAAACCCGGCGCATCAAATTCCATTCCGATCAACAACTTGGAGGTATGGCTGAGTGGCTTAAGGCATTGGTTTGCTAAATCGACATACAAGAAGATTGCATCATGCATGGGTTCGAATCCCATTTCCTCCGGGACAGAAGTGAAACGGGCGGGCGAAATGACGTGAGAGAAAGAACCTCTTGGTGGAGTCCAGTCCCTGGGCGGCTCTCGGTTCTTGAGCATGTTGGGGGATTAGGCGGCAGTTGAAAGAGCTGCTCGAAAGCTTGACGAAGAAGCGAAAAAGGCCTATATATATATTCTATTTTTTTTAGTACAAGGGCTTTTTACTAGTCAAGTGGTAAGGTAGGGCGCTATTCGATGAATAAAACATATTTTAGGAAAGTGGTTTAGGTAGCTCAGCTGGTTAGAGCAAAGGACTGAAAATCCTTGTGTCAGTGGTTCGAATCCACTTCTAAGCGGGCCAAGGGTCCAAAGGCCGGGAGCGAGCCGGATTTTTAAATTCAAGTGCAAGAGTAAGCCAAAAAATGTGAGCGCTCCTGCACTATACGGCTTTTTTGCGTCGCCCTATCTTGCTGGAGGCAGATTTCGAAAAAAAAGCTGTTTCTTAGGTTCTCGCGTCCCTGTGCCCAAAAGGATGGGTGAGTTCGGTTTGAGTGTTCATCGATCGGGTGGATCTATATGCTCCGGGGTGGTGAGACGAGGTGTAGCGCAGTCTGGTCAGCGCATCTGTTTTGGGTACAGAGGGCCATAGGTTCGAATCCTGTCACCTTGATGTGAGGCATTCCGTCAGCAAATACTCAAATATGAACATCCATCGACCGTTACCACTTCCTCTTACTCGTGACTCGTATATGTACTTTCTATAGCAAGCACACGAGACCTATAGCTAAAGATCATATAGCGCCACAGTATATATATACGAACCTATACGGAACACTTATCTCTTTCTCAGTGCTTTCTTTAGGCTCCTGGCTGCTCGTTGGTAGAACACAACCCATATGATATTGAGCTTGAGCATTCGGGCTTCTTTCTTTTTTTTATTTGAAAGGCAAAGCCTTAAATTAATAGGATCTAAAATGAAAGTAACTGGAGGGGGATTTAAGCCAAACCTCCAAAGAAAAGGCCCATAGGCTACATAATCATAAAGAAAAGAGCTAAAAGACCTATGATGGTCGGAAGCTATATAAGCCCAAAGCATCATGAAGCAGATGACTTTTGCAGCAAGTGGGAAACTTCTCTTCTGAGTAGAACACCATGCTGTCCCTATGAGCGTGAGCAAAGGATGCCAGCGAATCTGCTACTTTGTTCCCTTCTCGCAAGATGCGGGAAAGATTGCATGAAGGAGATAAGAGAGACTTGCATGATCGCGTCAAATATACCAAGTTCCAAGGGGAGCTCCCTGTATGAATGAAATGCAACAAGACTTGAGCGTCAAGTTCCATACATGAGAGGGGTATGCCTAATTGGGAGGCAAGATCCAAGCCAGTGATTAACGCCCGAGCTTCTGCTTGCATGTTCTTACCCGAAGAAAAAAAAAAAAAAAAAAAAAAATAGCCTGACCTTGGTAATTCCTGATAACACCACCCCCTGTTATGAATCCATTTATAGCGGAACCGTCCACATTGAGTTTGAAAGAGCCAATATCAGGTGGATGCTAACCCTACGTCCCCTCTTAGGTTTAGGGGAAATAATAGGAACCTGAAGAGCATGAAGGCAAGCTTGATCATGTAAACCCAGCCGGGTGGAAAAGAACCACAGTGTCAAGCAGCCACTTCCAAATTTTCTGTCTCGTTTTCACTATATTGAGCTTTACATTGTCATGAATAATGGAATTGCGGTCTTTCCAAACTTCCCATAGGATAAATAAAGCAACAGAATTGCGTAAAAAAGAATACTGGGAGCAAATAGTATCAGTCCACCAAGACTCAAGACGCTGCTCGAGAGACTGAGCTTGGGATATTGAGATGTTAAGATGAGACGCGAAGAAGGACCAAAGGGATGCAGCCAGCTCTCCTTGAACAAAGAGATTCGAGATGGATTTACTATGAGGGCTGGAACAGCAAAGACAACAAGAGGGAAACCGAAAACCCAGAGACTTAATACGCTCATCAGTGGATATTGCCTTATGCATAAGTCGCCAAACAAAACCTGCAATTTTTGGGTGTACCCATTTATTCCAAACATATTTCCACCAGTAGACAGAAGGATGAGAAGCCCGCGTCGATTCCCATGCACTAGAAACAGAGAAGGCATCCATCAGGATGAAGTAGCCAGTGAAGTTTGCCCTCATAAACCTCAGAAAGACAGCCCCGCATAGATTGAATTTATTGAATGGAGATAGGATCCAAAATACTCATAATTTCATCCAGGGGTCATTGAAGGCCTCTTTGACAGAGATATGAGGCCGAGGAGGGTTGTCTACCTGCAGAGGAGAATTCAACCACATATCATGCCAAAAAAATGTTACCTTTACCGATAGACCACAAGGCGTGGGATAAAACAAAGTCCAGCTGGGCATGGATGGCTCTCCAACAATGAGAAGCACTCCTAGGAATTGAAGAGAGAACAGCCCTGTGAGGGGCACCATATTTGCTTCGCATGAACATAGCCCAAAGAAAAGAGAGTCCCCTTTATAGTATAGAATTCCACGCCTATGTGCAAGGCTTGCATCACTTGATGTAACGAACGAATTCTAACACCCCCTTCCTCCTTAGGACAACAAATG